CTTTTTTTTTTTTTGTAATGAGCCTATCCTCTCTTCTCTATTTGTATTTCAAATATATTGAAAGATATTGAAATTTATTATTAATACAAGACCGGAATTTTTGGAGGACTCTTCTGAACAAAAAAATATTTGCCAGCAAAGTTGTTTTTTTTTTTTTTCTTCAAATCCAAAGAATTCTTATTAATTTATACATAGGTCATCGATTTCGCATTGTATGAAAAAGGTAATGAAATAAAATACCCATTTTTTTGACTTTTCGCCGGAAAGAGGATTTAAACTATTTTATCGACATGAGTGTTCTAAATCGAAAAAAGAAATTCCAACGATTTTTTGAAACCATTTTTTGGATTAACATAGTGGTAGAAAGAATACTACACCGCGTCTAGATTTAAAACTGCTTAGCTTTGCTTTAACCGTGGTAAAATGGTCCAAAGTTTTTGGTTGATAGAGAATCAAAGTGGATTTAACAACGAATCACGAAATGCTATGGTTCTCAAATATTTTTTCTTAATTTATTCAAGATTCAATTTTTTCAGAAGTAATTCGTGGGATCATACACTTTTTCCTAGTTATTTTAAAAGAAATAAGTGCAGTTGGTTGGATCCAACCTATTCTTGAAATAAAACAACTCGCACACACTCCCTTTCCAAAAAAAACCAATACACCGAGCACTACACTTAGATTTATTGGATTTGTTGCTAAAATATCGGTATTAAACCCGAAACTTCCGGCGGATAGCCAATAACCCAAACAAAGGAAAGAATCGGTTATATTTTTCATATGATCTCCTCTTCTGGATAGATTAATTATCTTTCTACGATTCCGAATTTTTTAGAATTAGAATTCTTTAGAATATATATTTTATTATTAGAATATATATTTTATTATTGGTCGATCAATTGGATTGGAAGATTCCCCATAAGAATCATACTTATTAGAATTAGTTGTTTTAAACGCTTTCTAAAAATTTTCCGAATCAATTTTAATGGAAAGGAAAAAAGGGCATTGGAATAAAAAGAGAAGGAATAAGGCAAGCGGTATGTTAATTTCTTACCCTTACCTTAAATCAGCCCTTACCCTGCGTTCTTGTACGAACAAATAAAGAATTGTAGGAGTGAAATCACAATAATATAATTCGAAAAACAAGAGCAGCAAATCAAGTGCACGGAAAAAAGAATAAAAATTTGTATTTTTCTATTTTTTTAGGGTTAAACAAAAGGATTCGCAAATAAAAGTGCTAATGCTACAACCAGCCCATAAATTGTTAAAGCTTCCATAAAAGCCAGACTAAGCAATAAAGTACCTCGTATTTTTCCCTCTGCCTCTGGTTGTCGCGCAATCCCTTCTACTGCTTGCCCTGCAGCAGTGCCTTGACCAACCCCAGGTCCAATAGAAGCAAGTCCTACAGCCAATCCAGCAGCAATAACGGAAGCGGCAGAAATCAGTGGATTCATGATAAGTTCCTCTCACCCCCCAAAAAAGGAAATAGTTAATGATATAATCAACCAACCAATTATGACTTAATTTTTCAATTAATAAGATTTAGTCAGTCGAAGTAATTGAGAGTAAAAAAAAAATGGAAATCAAAATTTATTGAGCTATCCGAACTACTCCGATATTCATTTTTTTTTATTCACGTAGTTCTTTTGTAGTTTTTGTGAACCCGTACAACTTTTGTTTTTATCTTACTTTCTAATTTAGAACCATTCTTTTGAATTCTTCGTTCTTTTTCTTGATTTAATTGCTTTAGTCATTCATCAATATTCAATTCATAATTACAGATGAAACAGAAGGGTTTCTTTTTTTGAATCCCTATCAAATTTACAGTAGAAGGACAAATTTAGAAAACTATATTTATAGTTAGTTCATATATAACTAGTTATATATCTAATACCACATATACATGTATTTCTTCCATACCGTAAACCAATTCTTCGTGTCTTAGATTCAATTGGATTCAAGAATCTTGAAACTTAAAAAAAAAAAGAAGTTTTCTAACTATTAGATTATATACACTTAGTTCGACTTCCTTCACTACTCCTTTTTTTTTTTTACAATTCCCCAGTAATCTTTTCTATTTGAATATCACTTAAAATCATATACTTATCTTATTTATACCTTATTGATTGCATTTGATTTTACCCCTTTCTATTATAATATTCAAATAATCTAAAATAAAAAGATTCCAAAACTTATTTTCTATATTTTTTTTTATGAATTTATGTTCTCTAAGTATATTATCTTGAGTCGCACATACATTGTGGCGAGCTAAACTAAGAAAAAAATATTATTTCGTAAATTTGTTAATGATGGCCTTCCATGGATTCACCTATATAAGCTGCAGCTAAAGTTGCAAAAATAAGGGCTTGAATACCGCTTGTAAATAATCCAAGAAACATGACTGGTATAGGAACTACTAAGGGAACTAAAGAAACAAGAACAACAACTACTAATTCATCAGCTAATATATTTCCGAAAAGTCGAAAACTTAGCGACAAGGGTTTTGTGAAATCTTCTAAGATGTTAATAGGTAGAAGGATTGGAGTTGGTTGGATGTATTTACCAAAATAAGATAATCCTTTTTTTGAAAGACCCGCATAGAAATATGCTACTGATGTAAGTAAAGCTAATGCAACAGTAGTATTTATATCATTTGTCGGTGCAGCTAACTCCCCATGAGGTAACTGTATAATTTTCCAAGGCAAAAGAGCCCCTGACCAATTCGAAACGAAAATAAATAGAAACAAAGTTCCAATAAAGGGAACCCACGGACCATATTCTTCCCCAATTTGGGTTTTGCTCACATCTCGAATGAATTCAAGAACATATTCAAAGAAATTCTGACCGAAAGTGGGAATGGTTTGCGGATTTCTAACAACTAGAATGGCTGAAACTAATAAGATAGCAATTACAACCCAAGAAGTAATAAGTACTTGGGCATGCACTTGGAACCCCCCTAATTGCCAATAGAGATGTTGACCTACTTCCACGGAAGATATATCGTATAATCGTTTTAATGTGTTGATGGAACATAATAGAATATTCATATTGCCCCGCCCTCTAAAAGAAATAGAACTTGAAAGAAATTATTTTGATTCAACCATCTCTCTTTTTTTTTGTCTGCTTAAATCTTATATTTTGAATACTGACTAATCACATAATATTTCTTTTTTTTTTTTGTTTTTTGCGCGATTTAGTAATTTAGTAAGAGTATACTAACCGATTCTAAAAATCTCTGAAATTCCCAACTGAATAATTTATTTTATAAAAAATTATTATTAATTAAGAATTTCGTATATAGCTAGAACGACCCTCACAAATTGCAAAAACTAATTTGTTAAGAATTAATCGGATTGAGGCTATAGCATCATCATTAGCTGGAATCGAAATATCCGCGAGATCGGGGTCGCAATTTGTATCAATTAAACAAATCGTTGGAATTCCCAAAGTGATACATTCTCTGAGAGCGTTAAATTCCTCTTGTTGATCAACGATTATCACAATATCGGGTAATCCCGTCATATATTTAATGCCACCGAGATAGGTTTCCAAGTGAGATAATTGTCTCTTCAACATAGCGGTATCCTTTTTTGGAAGACTGTTGATTCTGCCCGTCTTTTGTTCCGTTCTCAAATCCCTGAACTTCTGAAGTCTTGTTTCTGTAGTATACCAATTGGTTAACATGCCACCGAGCCATTTTTTATTAACATAATGACATCGAGCTTTTATTGCAGCTCGTGCTATTGAATCAGCTGCTTTATTTTTTGTGCCAACAATTAAGAATTGTTTCCCCTTATTTGCTGCATCAAAAGCTAAATCACAAGCTTCCGATAAAAAGCGAGCGGTTCTAGTAAGATTTATAATATGAATACCTTTACGTTTTGTGGATATATAAGGTGCCATTCTAGGATTCCATTTACTAGTACCATGACCAAAATGAATTCCTGCTTCCATCATCTCTTCCAAAGTTATGTTCCAATATCTTTTTGTCATTGATCCCCACAAAAAAAAAGAGACAGGGTGTCCTGAAATAGAAAAATAAGATTTTGTTCCAATGGAACCTTCTCTTCTATCGAAGACTGGCCGTTGATACATGGTCAGGCCATTCATTTTTTTTCCTTTTTTCTTTTTAAAAGTTTAATCAAACGACCCCTCTTCTCTTAAAAGGGGTGAATCCGTTTTTAGGAATCATTTGATCCTAGAAAATAATTGCTGTGACGTATCGCATAAATTCTTAAAGAAATTAAAAAATTCTTAATTCTCTGTGGTGGAACAAAATATCTTTTATTTCTTCCTTGAAGAAATTCTTTTTTTTTGTTTCCGGGGCAATCTTGGTATGTTGTCTTAGCTTTAAAGGGTGTATCACTTTTTTGAATCCGGTACCAACGGGTATCATTCCCCCCAAAACTACGTTCTCTTTTAGACCTTTCAACCAATCGATACGACCTCGGAGAGCTGCTTTTGCTAAAACTCTAGCAGTTTCTTGAAAACTCGCTTCGGATATGAAACTTTGGGTATTCAGAGATGTTTTTGTAATTCCAAATAATAGAGCTCGGTAATAAATTACTTCTTCCAAGGCACGCCCCGCTCGTTCAGCTCGCAACAATCCAATTAATTCGCTGGGTGAAAAAACATTAGACATTCCATCTTCTGAAACCAATACCTTTGATGTTATTTGACGTACAATAATTTCTAAATGTCTATTATGTATGTGCACTCCTTGGGATCGGTAAACTTTTTGGATTTTATTAACCAAAGAAATTCTACTTTGGGCAATAGTTAGCTCAGCACCAATAAAAAATCCCCAGGGAATGCCGAGAATTTTTGTTATATCCTCGTTCCAAGCGTCAACTCTCTTTCCTAGGTTCATCGATATTGAATCAATCGAACGCACTTCTAATACCTGTTCCACTTTTGGAAGACCTTGTGTTATATCACCAGATCTCGATTTTTCATAAATAAATGTAACTAAAACATCCCCTTCAAAAAGGATTTCTCCATAATGGCCATGAACTGTTGCTCCCGGAGTTGCCAAATAGGTATTAGCCGATCTTATTAATACAGAATCAATTCGAACAATCAAAACTTGCCCCGATTTTAGGTGTAGTCTACTTTTTGTTTGAGCTAAACATATATTTTCACAAATAAATTGCCCCAGGCTAATTATTGTAAACGTTTTTTCACAATATTTATGATCATAATTATGATGGAGAAAATGCCAAGTCAAACGGAATGGATTTAAAATGATGTTGCTGCATGGATTGAGCTTATAAATTATCTCGTTTTCGTCCATTAAATAATATTTAAAAATTTGACAAGTTAAAGGAAACTTGTCAAGTTGCAAATTCTTATTCATCGAGATCTGATTATGAGTTATTAAGAGGTAAAATGAATAAGAATTTGCAACTTGAAGTGCTATTCCTAAAGGGCCTAATGAATTCTTAAGATCTTTCTTCGTTTTTTTAACTATCTTTTTTAGCCTTAGCCCGTTGTGATATTTTACATTGCTTAATGGTCCTATTTGAAAACAATCAGATGATGACAAAATTATCAAAGATTGGCATTCCGTATTTCTGTTCAACAACATACGAATAGTTCCATGATTTTGGATATGTGATTGTTTACTTTTTGCCTTGGAATAAATAGAAAAAAATGGATTGATTCGATCTGACTCATTATTCGAGATCCATTCTGAACCGGACGAGTCATTCCTTTTTCTGATATACGAAATATAGGATTTTGTTAAGTCAATTCTTAGGAAATATCCAATCAAACCATTTGTATTTACTTGAACAAAAGAAGCACGGGATTCTTCGATAGAAGAATTTTTTTTTTCTTGATCCCAATTCAATACTAAACAAGTCCGAACTAATTGAATGCTTGTGTCAGAAATTCTACGAATTGATTTTCCATTTCCATAAAGAATATAATTGAGAACTTTAAGTTCCAAATTATCCCTTTCCTGGAACAGATCTTGAGGAAAAAGTTTTACTAAATTGATACTATTCGTTATTTCATATAGAATTACGGGTCGAACCAAAAAAAAAGACTTTTTCTTTATAGTTGTGATCCATTGGACATAGATCCAATTTTTTTTTTTTTTTGATTTCTTAGAATCTTTTTTTTTTAACCTTTCGGGTCGTATCAAAATGCCACTGTGTCGGTATATCTTATCCATCTCTTCGGGAAAATGGATATTCCCCGAAAATATTTGTAATTCCATTTTTTTTTTTTTCTTCTCCATTCGCACCAATCCGCCTATTCGACTTCTTATATTTAAAGTGATTGGTGTATCGACTCCAATGATACTATTGTTCCTTACCATTATGGAAGAAGATTCGGGTAAAATATGCACTTCTTCGGGAATGAAAAAAAATCGATCGACTTTTATTTGGTATTTTGGTTTAAATTCTTTTATTCCTTGATATTCAATTAAATCCTTTTTTTTTAAAGTGGGAGTAATTCCAATAGTCCTATATTTAGGAATTCCTGAACTTTTTATTCTGTATTGCGGATCGTCGAAATAAACAAGAATACTATTTTTACGAAAAATACCATTCATGGGTATTTCAATCGAGATATCGGAAGAGGACATTAATTGTTTGTCTAGCTCTTGAATCAATTCGAATGGAAATGGAATGATGAATCTATTTCTTCGTCTCTTTGCCAATAAATCCAAAGTCGTGTGGGAAAAAGTAGGATGTATAAAATGAAAATGAGACATCCATCTAATTGGATAAAATTCTGAATAATCTGGAATCCCACTTTCTTTTTTATGATAAGGGTTAGAACTAAACAATTTATGTCTTACTAGATCATTTTTTAATTTTTTTTTTTTTAAAAAGGGGTTACAAATAGATCTTTCTCCAATAGAACGCGAGTAAATGTTTATTTGATCTTGGTCCTTGAAGAATGAAGAAGAGAGTGTACTCCACCTGCATGACCTTCCTGATAATATCCATAAACGGCTTGTCTTTGGTAAGATATGTACATTACTATATTCAAATTCAGATTCAGATGAGTGATATACATTAGTACTCCAATGCAATTCTCCCTGTGAGTTAGAATAAATATGTTTTCGAACTTTCTCCTTCCAATTCAAAGTGTATGTTCCCCCACGAATCTCAGCAATCACTTGTTCTGATTTTACATATTGATCATTTTGAACTAATAAAAAACTATTTGGTGGAATAGTCACATTATGAAAAATATCATAACTTTCAATAGTTACATACAAGTTTATATAAGATAAAAAAGCAGGATGCCCATGACGTGTACGCGTAGGATGAACAAAATTCTCATTAAATTGAATTTTTCCATTAGTTGGGGCTCGCACATGTTCTGCAGTACCCCCTGTGAATACTCCACCTGTATGAAAAGTTCTTAATGTTAGTTGAGTGCCTGGTTCTCCAATCGATTGGCCCGCAATAATACCTACAGCTTCTCCCAATTCCACCAGGTTGCCATGAATCGGACTCCGACCATAACACAATCGACAGA